TTTTTTCCATTCATCATTATTGTATTTATTCTGACCTCCATACTTAGATCGAGATATTGGACATAGAATGCCAATCTTTAAAATGTAAAAAAAAAGGAGTAATCAGCTGTGACACGTTCACTAAAAAAAAATCCTTTTGTAGCTAATCATTTAGCGGGAAAAATTGAAAAACTCAACATGAGGGAGGAGAAAGAAATAATAGTAACTTGGTCTCGGGCATCTACCATTATACCCACAATGATTGGCCATACAATCGCTATTCATAATGGAAAGGAACATTTACCTATTTATATAACAGATCGTATGGTAGGTCACAAATTGGGAGAATTCGCGCCTACTCTGACTTTCGCGAGACATGCAAGAAACGATAATAAATCTCGTCGTTAAGTTAATTGGAATTCAGAATAGAAAAAAAAATAGATGTGAATCAAACAAAGGCAGGGGATAACCTTATTTATGACAAATTTCAAAAAGGTAGGGAATAACCCTATGATAAAGAACTCAAGTTCAGGTAAAGAAGTAAAAGTTTTAGCTCAACATATATGTATGTCTGTTTTAAAAGCACGAAGAGTAATTGATCAGATTCGCGGGCGTTCCTATGAGGAAACACTTATGATACTGGAACTCATGCCTTATCGAGCATCTTATCCCATTCTCAAATTGGTTTATTCTGCAGCAGCAAATGCTAATCAAAATATGGGTTTGAACGAAGCTGATTCATTCATTAGTAAAGCCGAAGCCAATAGGAGTACCATTGTGAAAAAGTTAAGACCCCGGGCTCGAGGACGTAGTTATCTGATAAAAAGACCGACATGTCATATAACAATTGTATTAAAAGATAAATCTAAATTATTTTTAGATCAATCTAAGATTTAGATTCATATTAAAAAAAAATATATATATATAATAGAAAAATATGGGACAAAAAATAAATCCACTTGGTTTCAGACTTGGTACAACTCAAAGTCATCATTCCTTTTGGTTCGCACAACCAAAAAATTATTCCGCGGGTCTACAGGAAGATGAAAAAATACGGAATTGTATCAAGAACTATGTACAAAAAAATAGGAAAATATCCTCAGGTTTCGAAGGAATTGCACGTATAACAATTCAAAAAAAAATCGATTTGATCCAAGTCATAATCTATATTGGATTCCCAAATTTATTAATAGAGGGGCAAACACGAGGAATCGAAGAATTACAGATGAATGTACAAAAGGAGTTTCATTCTGTAAACCGGAGACTCAACATTGCTATCACAAGAGTTGAAAAACCTTATGGACAACCTAATATTCTTGCAGAATATATAGCTTTACAATTAAAAAATAGAGTTTCGTTTCGAAAAGCAATGAAAAAAGCTATTGAATTAACTGAACAAACGGATACAAAAGGAATTCAAGTGCAAATAGCAGGCCGTATCGACGGAAAAGAAATTGCACGTGTCGAATGGATCAGAGAGGGTAGAGTTCCCCTACAAACAATTCGCGCTAAAATTGATCATTGTTCCTATACAATTCGAACTATTTATGGAGTATTAGGTATAAAAATTTGGATATTTGTAGACGAGGAATAATCGACCTTGTCTTCCCATTCTGTCCAGTGATAAAACAAAAAATGACAAACTCTTTCATTCGTTTTCTGTTAAAAAAAAAAAAATGAACAATTCTAATTCTATAAGGTTAAATAAAAATTCGATTGATCATTTGGTATAATTGCTATGCTTAGTGTGTGACTCGTTAGTTTTTTTATAGTTTCAAGTTGGGATTCAAAAAAAAAATAGACTGACCCCCGCTATAAACTTTGTAATTATATAAAATAAACTAATAACCAACTTATTGCTTCGTATTGTCGCGATCCCAAGAAACAGTCACTATATGAATGAGTGAATCTATCATATGGTTGTAGCAACTGAAATTCTTTCAAGAAAAAATAAATCTGATTATGGGTTGTAAAGAAAAAAAAAATAAAGGGATATGGATAAATGGAAGGATGATAGAAAGAACAAAAATATCAATGATATATGATTCCAATATGTATGGTCTATGAATCACGTCATAAAAGGCAGTGTGATAAAGCATCAATACTGATAATCAATACTGATAAGATAATTAGAAATATAAGAATTTTAAAATGAAATAATTTACAATAGAATAAAATAATAAAGAGCCTTCGGGTTAATAAAAACTGAGGAAATTGACTCGGGAACGAATTTTGTTGGAAGCTCCATTGCAAAGTTCAGACCTAACCATTAATGGAGAAGCTATGGGAACGACAGAACCTGTGACTGCATAGGATTCTATTGAAAACGAATCCTAATAATTCATTGGGTGGGATGGCGGAACGGACCAAGAAAAAATTGATTTATTCTGAGAGGTCATGAATTGAACCTACGAATGAAACAGGAAAGAGTAAATATTCGCCCGCGAAACCTCTATTTATTGGATTACAATCTTTTGTCGTAATTCAATAGAGGTAAAAAAAAAAGGAAAGGATTCGTTATGTTATAAAAATAAAAAAGAGAAACATTACATTATCTATAAAGATACATAAATGTACACACACGTCTAGCTGTATTATATATCTTGTATCTACATCTTCCTTCCTATGTAAGAAATTAAATATCAATAAAAGCCATTACTTGGTGTATTATCTATTAATGTGTACCTATTAATGTGTATCTATAATATTATAGAATTTGAATCCTTTCATTCGCGAGGAGCTGGATGAGAAGAAACTCTCATGTCCGGTTCTGCAGTAGAGATGGAATTAAGAAACAACCATCGACTATAACCCCAAAAGAACCAGATTTCGTAAACAACATAGAGGAAGAATGAAAGGAATATCTTGTCGAGGCAATCATATTTGTTTCGGCAGATACGCTCTTCAGGCACTTGAACCTGCTTGGATTACAGCTAGACAAATAGAAGCAGGGCGCAGAGCAATGACACGATATGCGCGTCGTGGTGGAAAAATATGGGTACGTATATTTCCCGACAAACCTGTTACAGTAAGACCCGCGGAAACACGTATGGGTTCGGGGAAGGGATCCCCTGAATATTGGGTATCCGTTGTTAAACGGGGTCGAATACTTTATGAAATGGGTGGAGTATCCGAAACTGTAGCTAGAGCAGCTATCTCAATAGCTGCGCGCAAAATGCCTATACGAACTCAATTTCTTATTTCAGGATAGAGATGTAGAACTAAACAAAAAGGGGTATTGGGGATGAAAAAACACAGGTTTATTTATTTCTGGACTGACAATATTTCTTTTTTTTTCTTTCATACTTTTCATTGAAATAACAGATTGAAATAAAAATGATATGATTCAACCTCAGACCCTTTTGAATGTAGCGGATAACAGCGGAGCTCGAAAATTGATGTGTATTCGAATCATAGGAGCTGGTAATCACCGATATGCTCATATTGGTGATGTTATTGTTGCTGTAATCAAAGAAGCAGTTCCCAATATGCCTCTAGAAAGATCAGAAGTAATTAGAGCTGTAATTGTACGTACATGTAAAGAACTCAAACGTGAAAACGGTATGATAATACGATATGACGACAATGCTGCAGTTGTCATTGATCAAGAAGGAAATCCAAAAGGAACTCGAGTTTTTGGTGCAATCGCTCGAGAATTGAGACAGTTGAATTTTACTAAAATAGTTTCATTAGCTCCCGAAGTATTATAAATAGTAGTAGATGAAACTATGATATAGTAGGGTATCTGAAATAGATCAAATAGATCAAATTAGTAGATTGTGTCTCACGTATATACTTTATAAAAAAAAAGAAAAAAAAAAGGAAACATGTTGATTATATCAAAATTAGGAGGAACCTATAATTATAGTTCGTCATGGGTAGGGACACTATTGCCGATCTAATAACTTCTATAAGAAATGCTGACATGGATAAAAAAGGAAGGGTTCGAATAGCATCTACAAATATTACCGAAAACATTGTTAAAATACTTCTACGAGAAGGTTTTATTGAAAACGTTCGGAAACATCAGGAAAGTAACAAATATTTCTTGGTTTCAACTCTGCGACATAGAAAAACCAGAAAAGGAATATATAAAACTAGAACCATTTTAAAGCGTATCAGCCGACCCGGCTTACGAATTTATTCCAACTATCAACGAATTCCTAAGATTTTAGGTGGAATGGGAATTGTAATTCTTTCTACTTCTCGAGGTATAATAACAGATCGAGAAGCTCGACTAGAAAGAATTGGAGGAGAAATTTTGTGTTATATATGGTAATCTTAGACCTCTGGTATCCGAATTTGATCTCTAACTTCCTATTTGTAAAATAGAGAGGAAAAGTGAGTTATATAACTCTTCCTCCATTAGTTGATACTTCAAGGAGGTTACCTGGAATGAAAGAACAAAAATTGATTCATGAGGGTTTAATTACTGAATCACTTCCCAACGGTATGTTCCGGGTCCGTTTAGATAATGAAGATCTAATTCTAGGATATGTTTCGGGGAGGATCCGGCGCAGTTTTATACGGATACTACCGGGAGATAGAGTAAAAATTGAAGTAAGTCGTTATGATTCCACCAAGGGACGTATAATTTATCGACTTCGCAACAAAGATTCGAACGATTAGGTTATTTTTTTAACCACGGGTATACAATTCGAAGTTCAAAAAAAAATTAAAGAGACTTATTCTCTTCCAAGAAGTGGATTCAGAATTAAGGTAAGGAATAAAAAATATGAAAATAAGGGCTTCCGTTCGTAAAATTTGTGAAAAATGTCGACTGATTCGCAGGCGTGGACGAATTATAGTGATTTGTTCCAATCCGAAACATAAACAGAGACAAGGGTAATCTTTCTAAAAAAGAACTTTACTTTCAAAAATGTGAAAATAAGTACAATATGTAAAAATAAGGTAAAGGGTCTGTTTTAACATGAAATGGATATCTCCGTATCTTTTCTTTTTGTATATTTCTGACTCATAAATATGAGATGATAAAATATGACAAAAGCTATACCAAGAAT